ACCATCAATAGGGTTAGCCAAGGCGTTTATAACACGCCCCAAATAAGCCTCACTCACGGGTATCTGAGCAATTTTTCCCGTAGCTTTGACTGAACTTCCTTCTTGGATCATCAAACCGTCACCCATTAATACAACACCAACATTATTTGATTCTAAATTTAGGGCAATACCTATAGTACCCTCCTCAAATTCTACTAATTCACCTGCCATTACTTCATCAAGACCATAAATACGAGCGATGCCATCGCCCACTTGAAGTACAGTACCGGTATTTACAATTGTTACTTCTCTATTATATTGCTCAATACGTTCACGGATAATATTACTAATTTCGTCGGCTCTAATGGTTACCATGAGTATTGTCCTAATTCTTTGTTGGAAGAAAAAAAATAATGCCTATCATAATCGTAAGGAAAGGACTAATTAGTTATTTCTTTCATCGTACCAAACATACCAATATTTGCATTAATAGTACGTAAATGTAACTCGTTACTCAAACAACTATTTAGGGTTCCTATAGCTCCTTGTAAAGCTTGTTGGAAAACCCGTTCGCGAACTTGATTAATTGTTCTTTGTTGCTCAAAAAGAATGGTTTCGTTTTTGTAATTTTCTAATTGTTTCAAAGTCTTATAAGTTGAATTAATCAAATTTAACTTTTCGCGTTCGATTTCAGAGTATCCATTCACGCGAAACTGATCTGCCTCCGTTTCTACTTTACGCAAGCGAGCTCGGGCGTTTTCTAATTGTTGAATAGCTCCTTCACGCAGTTCTTCTGAATTTCTAATAGTATTTAATATCTTCTGCTTTCGGTTATCTAATAAATCATTTAATGAAAGTAGATTATCTTTCCATTCATAAAAAAAAAGTTTTATGATCCCTTCCCGAACCAAACATGAATCTTTCGATTCATTTGGCTCTCATGCTCACTTATTCCAATCATTTCTCAATTATTTATGAGACTTTCATTCCCATAGTTTTCATGTAACGAGCCTACCTTCTCCCGATTTTTTTGTATTTAATTAATATTCAATATATATTTATTTATATCGAAAAAGATCACCAATCCAAGACAAAAATATTCAGAGGATTCTTCTGACCAATGAAAAAGCAATAATTGTCAGCAAAGTTGTTTCTTTTTTTCTTGAAATCCAAAGAATTCTTATTACTTTATACGTAGGTTATCAATTCTGCATTATAAAAAAAAGACTCGAAAAATTTTTATCGACATGAGTGTTTTATATCGAAAAAAGTATAACTATTCTTTTTGAAAATCTTATTCATTTTTAATTTGACTACATTACATATAGTAGAAAGAGTACCACGTTGCAGCTGAACTTCAAACGGTTTAACTTTAACCATGTTAATTAATGGTCCCAAATTTTTGGTTGATAGAGAATCAAAGTAAAGCGGACTTACCAAAGAATAACGAAATGCTATGGTTCTAAAATATGATTTTTTTATTCAGACGTAATTCGCGGGATTATGCACTCTTTACTAGTTATCGTGCCACTGGGTGAATCCAGCCTATTCTTGAAATGAACAACTCACACACACTCCCTTTCCAAAAAAGATCAATACACCGAAAACTACACTTAGATTTATTGGATTTGTTGCTAAAATATCGGTATTAAACCCGAAACTCCCGGCGGATGGCCAGTGACCCAAGTAAACGAAAGAATCGGTTAAATTTTTCATATAATCTCCTCTTCTAGCTAAACTATAAAAAAAAGAACTCTGTCCTTTTTTTTTTTTTATTCTTTTTATTTATTGAAAATAAAAAGAAAATTGAATTTAATAATTTAATTTACCTATTTGGATATTTGTAAACAGACTCAAAAACCTATTCTATTTACAAATGTATTTTCCAAAATTTTTCATTTTCAATAATAACAATGAGACTTATTAGAATTAAGCTAGAATTTGAGACCAAGTTTTATGTCAATTTCAAAAAACCTAAACCTCCTTTTTCGTAACACCCCTAAAAAAAGTTTCCATTAAACTAAAAGAATAAGGGGAAGGAAGAAAGCGAATCGATGTGCTAATTCCCCACCCTCAAATTAGTCCTTCCCAAGGATTGTTGTCTCAATAAATAATTGTAAGAGTTAAATCTTGATAGAATTAAAAAAACTACGCAAAAAAATCCAAAATTTTTGATTTCTAGGATTAAACAAAAGGATTCGCAAATAAAAGCGCTAATGCTACAACCAGGCCATAAATTGTTAAAGCTTCCATAAAAGCCAAACTAAGCAACAAAGTACCTCGTATTTTTCCTTCTGCCTCAGGTTGTCTCGCGATACCTTCAACAGCTTGACCCGCAGCTGTACCTTGACCAACCCCAGGTCCAATAGAAGCAAGCCCAACAGCCAACCCAGCAGCAATAACCGAAGCAGCAGAAACCAGTGGATTCATGATAAGTTCCTCACACCAAAATAAAGAAATAGTTAATGATACAATCATCCAATGACTTAGGACTTAATTATAATTAAGTAATCGCTAAGATTAATCCAGCCAAAATAACCAAAAACTTTAATTGAAATAATAATATTATTGAATCATAAGAATTACTTTGATAGTAGTTCCTATCCGCGGTATTTTTTAAAATTTATTTATGCCATTTCTTTTTTGTGAACCATTCTTTGAATTCTTGATTCTTTTTTTATCCTTTTTTCAGCGAATTCACAGATAAAAAGGAAGAACTTCTAATAGAATCCCTATCTAAAATCGAAATTCACAAAAGTAGGAGGGCAGATTATATAGATCTTTAACTCATATATACCTAGTCAATATCACATATACAAGTGTTTCTTACATAATGTAAACCAACTATAATTGGGCGAACCTAAAAAAGAATATTTGAAAAAAAAAAATAATTAATGATGACCTTCCATAGATTCACCTATATAAGCCGCAGCTAAAGTGGCAAAAATGAGAGCTTGAATCCCACTTGTAAATAATCCAAGAAACATGACAGGTATAGGAACCACTAAAGGTACTAAAGAAACAAGAACAACAACGACTAATTCATCGGCTAATATATTTCCGAAAAGTCTAAAACTAAGTGATAGGGGTTTTGTAAAATCTTCTAAAATGTTGATGGGTAAAAGAATTGGAGTTGGTTGAATGTATTTACTGAAATACCCTAATCCTTTTTTGCTAAGACCCGCATAAAAGTAGGCTACTGATGTGAGTAAAGCTAAAGCAACCGTCGTATTTATATCATTCGTTGGTGCTGCTAACTCCCCTTGAGGTAACTGGAAAATTTTCCAGGGTAAAAGGGCTCCTGACCAGTTCGAAACAAAAATAAATAAAAACAGAGTTCCAATAAAGGGAACCCATGGACCATATTCTTCTCCAATCTGGGTTTGACTCACGTCTCGAATGAATTCAAGGACAAATTCAAAGAAATTTTGGCCGCCAGTTGGAATGGTTTGTGGATTGCGAACCGCTAGAACTGCGGAACCTACTAAGATAGCAATTACAAACCAAGAAGTAATAAGGACTTGGGCGTGGACTTGGAAACCCCCTATTTGCCAATAGAAATGTTGCCCTACTTCTACACCAGATATCTCATATAACCCTTCTTTTATTAGTGTGTTGATGGAACATGATAAAACATTCATATTGCCCTCTGACAGAAATAAGAACTTTAAATTATTTTGATTCAAGATCCCCCTTTTTTTACTTAATTTACTTTAATTTTATATTTTAGTTTTGGATACCCACTAAACTAATCACACAATATCACCTATTTTTTTATCTCTTTTTCTTTTGTACGATTCAGGAGTAGTAACCGATTTTTAAAATCGAAATACAGGGAGCCCCTCCCTAAAAAAAAATTGATTTATTTATCTTATTATTAATCAAGAATTTTGTATATAGCTAGAACGACCCTCACAAATTGCGAATACTAATTTGTTAAGAATGAATCGAATTGAAGCTATAGCGTCATCATTTGCTGGAATAGAAATATCCGCGAGATCGGGATTACAATTTGTATCGATTAAAGAAATGGTTGGAATTCCCAAAGTTATACATTCTCTAAGAGCCGTGTATTCTTCTTGCTGGTCGACGATGATTACAATATCAGGCAATCCCGTCATATATTTAATCCCACCAAGATATGTTTCCAAGCGAGATAATTGTCTCTTCAACACAGCTGCATCCCTTTTCGGAAGACGGTTGAATCCCTCCGTTTTTTGTTCAGTTCTCAAGTCCCTAAACTTATGAAGTCGTTTTTCTGTAGTGGACCAATTTGTTAACATGCCGCCGAGCCATTTTTTATTAACATAATGACACCGAGCCCTTATTGCAGCCCGCGACACTAAATCAGCTGCTTTATTTTTTGTCCCAACAATTAAGAAATTTTTTCCCCTACTTGCTGCATCAAAAACTAAATCACAAGCTTCTGATAAAAAACGAGCAGTTCTAGTCAGATTTATAATATGAATACCTTTACGCTTTGCAGAAATATAAGGTGCCATTCTAGGATTCCATTTCCTAGTACCATGGCCAAAATGAACTCCCGCTCTCATCATCTCTTCCAAATCGATGTTCCAATATCTTTTTGTCATTTATTTTCACACTTAAAAAGGGGGGACCCCAAACTAAAATAAAAATTTGTTCCGATGGAACCTTCTCTTGTACCGGGGATCGGCCATTTATGCATGAGCCAAGCCATTTTTTTGTATTCATTATTATCTTTATTAGTGTTAACAAATTACCGAAGCAAATGACTACAGCAAACAACAAAAAATGAAATTCAAAACAGGAATCCGCTATTAGGAATCATTAAATCCTAGAAAAGTCAGATTTGGAAATAGAAGAGTCACAAAATTCCCTGTGGTAGAAGAAAATATCTCTCATATCTCCCTCGAATAAACCTAAATTCTTTGTTTTTTTTTTCAAAAGAATGTTGGTATGTTGCCGTGAACAATGCACCAATCCGTTGTTGAATCCGGTCCCGGCGGGGATCACCCCCCCTAGAACAACATTTTCTTTCA